GAGGGATTCATCATTGGAAGGGAAGTAGACTACTCAAGAATTTCACATTTCATTTAGGCCCTAATTGAATAAGGAATTTAGAAAATAGAAATCAAAGATCTAAATAAAAGGAAGAATGAATCAATGAAATGTTGGTTGGTCCGGACTGGGAACTTGAGTAAGGAGTAGACCTTTGTTTGGTTGGGGGTTTTCTAGAACAAAATTTGAGAACAAGCACCCCCTTCTTTATCTGTAACTACTTGAGCCGGATGAGAGGAAACCTTCACGTCCGATTTTGAAGGGGGGAAATCCTATAGGAACCTATCCCAATTTTTATTTTGCTAGGGTCGTAGCTAAAAAACCTACTTTCTTACGATTACGAGGCTCATTCGAATATGAAATTCAATCTCGGAAATACAGCATCCCACTTTTTTTTACTACTCAAGGCTTCGATACATTTCGAAATCGAGAAATCTCTACTGGAGCCAGTGCTATCAGAGAACAATTAGCCGATCCGGATTTGCGACTTATTATAGATTCTTCATTGTTAGAATGGAAAGAGCTAGGGGAAGAAGGGACCACCGGTAATGAATGGGAAGATAGAAAAATTAGAAGAAGAAAGGATTTTTTGGTTAGACGCATGCAATTAGCTAAGCATTTTCTTCAAACAAATGTAGAACCAGAACGGATGGTTTTGTGCCTATTACCAGTGCTCCCTCCCGAATTGAGACCGATCATTCAGATAGATGGGGGGAAACTCATGAGTTCGGATATTAATGAACTCTATAGAAGAGTTATCTATCGAAACAATACTCTTACGAATCTATTAAAAAGATCTACGCCAGGGGACTCAATAATGTGTCAAGAGAAATTAGTGCAGGAAGCCGTGGATACACTTCTTGATAATGGGATCCGCGGACAGCCAATGAAGGACGGTCATAATAAGGTTTACAAGTCGTTTTCGGATGTAATTGAAGGTAAAGAGGGAAGATTTCGCGAGACTTTGCTTGGGAAACGGGTCGATTATTCGGGCCGTTCCGTCATTGTCGTGGGCCCTTCGCTTTCATTACATAGATGTGGATTGCCTCGCGAAATAGCAATAGAGCTTTTCCAGACATTTGTAATTCGTGGTCTACTCAGACACCACGTTGCTTCCAACCTAGGAGTTGCGAAAAGGCAAATTCAGGAAAAAGAACCAATTGTATGGGAAATACTTCAAGAAGTTATGCAGGGGCACCCTGTATTGCTGAATAGAGCACCCACTCTGCATAGATTAGGCATCCAGGCATTCCAACCCATTTTAGTGGAAGGGCGTGCTATTTGTTTACATCCATTAGTTCGTAAGGGATTCAATGCAGACTTTGATGGGGATCAAATGGCTGTTCATGTACCTTTATCATTGGAGGCTCAAGCAGAGGCGCGTTTACTTATGTTTTCTCATATGAATCTCTTGTCTCCAGCTATCGGAGATCCAATTTCCGTACCAACTCAAGATATGCTTATGGGACTCTATATATTAACGATCGGGAATCGTCGAGGTATTTGTGCAAATAGGTATAATCCGTGGAATCGCATAAACTATCAAAATGAGAAAAGGGGCGAGAATAACTATACAAAAGAGAAAGAGCCCTATTTTTGTGGTTCCTATGATGCACTGGGGGCTTATCGGCAGAAACGAATCAAATTAGAGAGTCCTTTGTGGCTTCGGTGGCGACTCGATCAACGCATTATTGCATCAAGAGAAGTTCCCATCGAAGTTCAATATGAATCTTTGGGTACCTATCATGAGATTTTTGGTCACTATCTAATAGTAAGAAGTGTAAAAAAAGAAATCCCTTGGCTCTACATTCGAACCACTGTTGGCCATATTTCTTTTTATCGAGAAATCGAAGAAGCCATACAAGGATTTTGTCGGGCCTGCTCATAGCTCATAGGGGATCTAAGCTAAGTAATTCTATGATAATTCGGGTCTCTCCGATTCAACTAGGATTCTAATTCCTGAATTTCTACGCGACTCAAGATCTAGGAAAGGAAGTCTTCGAATCACTGACTCAAACCTATTGTTGGTCGAATCCTACTCAGCGGAATATGGAGGTACTTATGGTAGAAAGGGCCGATCTGGTCTTTCACAATAAAGCGATAGATGGAACTGCCATAAAACGACTTATTAGCAGATTCATAGATCACTTTGGAATGGCATACACATCACACATCCTGGATCAAGTAAAGACTCTGGGTTTTCAGCAAGCCACTACTACATCCATTTCATTAGGAATTGATGATCTTTTAACAATACCTTCTAAAGGATGGCTAGTCCAAGACGCTGAACAACAAAGTTTGATTTTGGAAAAACACTATCATTATGGGAATGTACACGCGGTAGAAAAATTACGTCAATCCATTGAGATATGGTATGCTACAAGTGAGTATTTGCGACAAGAAATGAATCCGAATTTTCGGATGACTGATCCTTTGAATCCGGTCCATATAATGTCCTTTTCGGGAGCTAGAGGAAATGCAT